TACGTCTTTATGTTGTGTTGATTGTTACAGGCCTCTTGAATTTTCTAGATTACCTATCTTTATTGTCTTTTTATTTGGTATTTGTATGGAATGGGAATGCGGATTTCTTCTTGTTTTCTTTATTATTGATAGGAATTCTCTTGTTAAGACCCTACTTAACTAATCCATAGAAACCTCAGATTCATACGAGAACCACGATAATTCAATGAAACCTTCAAAGTCCAAAGTTCAATGAGTGAGAACCATTGGATCATCACTTATTCAATAAAAAAAAAAAGCTATAATGACTAAAAACATAAAATACAAAGAAGCGTTTGTCCTTTGATCCAAATAAGAGTTTAAAAACAGAAAATTTTTTTGATTTATTAAAGTTTATAAGATAGAACGGAAAGAAGTCCGGCTACGAGGTCTGAGTATTAAGTATGAATCATAGTTCGAATACTTTGTGATCTATTTGATCTATTCCGTGCTCCAGATACTCGAATGAATATCCGACGAAGTAAAACCATCTTGATAAAGATGACAGACCCCATTCTCTGTACTATCCATAGGGTCAATTTTAACAAGTCACACACTCATATTCCGGAAATATACAATGCAGAAAAAAATTTTCGCGGTCGAACTACCAAAGGAGAATAGGCTAAAATTTTTAGACCTGCATACTTTACTTTTTTGTATCGAACTAAAAGCTAGGACTTCAAGATTCTTCTCAGTCTAATTCACTGAAATTCCATCCAGTAGAACAGAAGAATTATAAATCTCCAAAATAATAGATAGGAATACCGCAAATAGAGCCATTGCAACACCCATCAAAGGGGTCGTTCCCCATCCAGGAGCTACTTTACCATATTCGGAATTCAATGGTTTCAATAACTTACCTGCAGTAGTGCTTCTTGGACCAGATCTAGAACTATCCTCAACAGTTTGTGTAGCCATAAATCTTATTTTGTATTCATTACGATCTGTTGACTTTGTATACCATTCCGTTGTAAATAAAGGATCTTAGCATAGATCCATTGTGGTCTTTCAATTCTATAATAATGGAAACAGCAACCCTAGTCGCCATCTTTATATCTGGGTTACTTGTAAGTTTTACAGGGTATGCTCTATATACTGCCTTTGGGCAACCCTCTCAACAACTAAGAGATCCATTCGAGGAACACGGGGACTAGTTGACGTAATCAGCCTCCAAATATTTGGAGGCTGATTACGTCAATGAAGATAATGAAAAATTATTTCATTTTTTAGTTGAAATTTTAGGTGGTTCCCGAAAAAAAATAGCGAAAAAAATTATCCCTAAAGTCGATACTAAGAGAAATGTATAAACCAATGCTTCCATAAATTTGATCGTGGTTTACAATTATAGCTTTCATACCTGTTTTTTACTTAGGAGTATCCCTCCGGATAAAGAAAGAAAAAGAGTCAAAGAAACGGCAGCGATTTAAATCAAGATTGCTACAGTACCCTACCTATTAAACCTATTAAAAAAAATCGCAAACATAAACTAGAATAAAAAAAGCAATGTTGCATCAGACTGCTTGTCTTTTTGTAGTTGGATCTCCAAGTTTTTGGAATGCCCCAAATTCCACTTGAGCATCCAAATCTGGATCAATACCAGCAAAAACATCTCTGAAGAGGGTTCTAGCACCATGCCAAATGTGTCCAAAGAAGAAAAGTAGAGCAAACGAAGCATGTCCAAAAGTAAACCAACCTCTTGGACTGCTACGAAAAACACCATCGGATTTCAAAGTAGCACGATCTAATTCAAAAATCTCACCCAATTGAGCCCGTCTAGCATATTTTTTCACAGTTGCGGGATCACTATAACTCACTCCATTGAGTTCACCACCATAAAACTCAACAGTTACACCTACTTGTTCGACACTATATTTAGATTCTGCCCTTCTAAATGGGACGTCGGCTCTAACAATTCCGTCTCCGTCTACCAAAACAACCGGAAATGTTTCAAAAAAAGTAGGCATACGGCGTACAAAAAGTTCACGCCCTTCTTTATTTCTAAAGACGGGGTGTCCTAACCATCCAACAGCTATTCCATCCCCATTGTCCATTGAACCCGCTCGGAATAACCCCCCTTTTGCTGGATTATTACCAATATAATCATAAAAAGCTAATTTTTCAGGAATTTTAGACCAAGCTTCTGATACACTTTGATTTTCAGCTAGTCCAGCACTAACTCTTCGATATATTTCTTGTTGAAAGTATCCCTGATCCCATTGATAACGAGTAGGACCAAATAATTCGATGGGAGTAGTTGCAGAACCATACCACATAGTTCCAGCAACAACAAAAGCTGCAAAAAAGACAGCAGCAATACTACTGGAAAGGACGGTTTCAATATTTCCCATACGTAATCCTTTGTATAGACGTTGAGGCGGACGAACACTAAGATGGAATAAGCCCGCTAATATACCCAACGTCCCTGCTGCAATATGATGAGAGGCTATTCCTCCCGGAACAAAAGGGTCAAAACCCTCCACGCCCCACGCCGGATTTATGGGTTGGACCTTTCCGGTTAGTCCATAAGGGTCGGATACCCATATTCCAGGACCATATAATCCTGTTACATGAAATGCGCCAAAACCAAAGCAAGCCAATCCTGAAAGAAATAAATGAATTCCAAAAATCTTGGGCAAATCCAAAGAAGGTTTTCCTGTACGTTCATCAGAAAAAATTTCTAGATCCCAATATGCCCAATGCCAAATAGCTGCCAAGAAGCACAAGCCAGAAAACACGATATGTGCTCCGGCTACCCCTTCGTAACTCCAAAGACCCGGATTCGTTATAGTCCCTCCTGTAATATTCCAACCGCCCCATGAATTGGTTATTCCTAAACGAGTCATGAAAGGTATAACGAACATACCTTGTCTCCACATTGGATCAAGAACAGGGTCGGAGGGATCAAAAACTGCTAATTCATATAGAGCCATCGAACCGGCCCAACCAGCAACCAGAGCAGTATGCATTATATGAACAGAAAGCAAACGGCCGGGATCATTCAATACAACAGTATGAACACGATACCAAGGCAAACCCATGGAAATACCCCTTTATCAACGAAAAATAGACACTATGTAACTTTATTGCATTGGAAAAAACTATGTTTCGGATCCCCCCCTTTTTTTAGGTAATTATTTCGGAGAAAGGATTAATATTTGTTCTATTCTGTTAGTAATAATGGAACAATTTGATTCATAGTAAAAAAGGGAAGCGGATCTATTCTATATCCGATAAGTACCAATACGCAATGGGGGTGAATCCTATTTTATATGAACCAAGATAGCTATTGTTGTTGATCATTCAGAAGCCCGTTCGTAAAAAATTTCCTTCATTTTTATTCATTCTCTCTTACTTTACTTTTATTTTATATTTTATTTTAGCTTATTCAACTTATGTATTAAATATAATTAATTTAAATATGATTAATAAAGTAGTAAAAAAGGATAATATTATTAAAAAATGAAACCCCAGTCTTACGTTTCCACATCAAAGTGAAATAGAGAACTTCATTCTCTTTTTTTTCATTTCATGCCTATTGGCGTTCCAAAAGTACCTTTTCGAAGTCCTGGAGAAGGAGATACATCTTGGGTTGACATATAGTGCGACTTGTCAGATATATTGGGCTATATGGGATTTACCCATTTTCTCCCTCGATCGAGATATCCTCTGTTTCGCCCAAAAAGATTGAATTATCAAAAATTTGTAACGCGAAGCGCAAAAAATAAAGTGGAATTAAATGCAGGGAGTATTTAGATTGATATTAGATTATCAAAATTTTTTTATGGTTTACGTGATCGGACTAATAAAATTAAGTATCCAGGCTCCGTTTAGCAAAAACCCAATTGATAATTAATATATAATATTTTTAAAATTACTACTTATATGATATGCAAAATTATGATAAAAAATTCTATTAAAAAATACAAAAAATTGAAACAGGGTGATCTAAAACTGTTGATCAAATGAAATAATATAATTAAAAATTTGTTGACTTTTTGACAGAAGACATGTGAAAGAAATGAATTGAAAAAAAAAAAGAAGGAGTAGTAAAAAAAAAGACGCGGTATTTGGTTCATTTGTCCTATATGTGCAAATAAAAATCGGGCAAATTTTTCCTTTTACTCGGGGTAGAGCATAAACCTAAAAAATGGAATAAAAAAAGGAAGAAGCCCGTTCAGGAACAAGAAAAAACCATCGCCATTTCAACTGAATCTCGATGAAAAAAAATATCAATGAATCTAGTTAGTCTGACAGGCATAATCAATCGTTTTATTATTTTATTATAGGATTATAATATCTAATAAAAGGGGCCAAAACTTATTTTTTCTTTTACTTTTAAAAAGGGAGCAAGCCCTTCCTTTATAAGTTAAAAAGAAAAGCCTTCTATGAAAAAAAGGGGGGTTGGAATAGACACATTGATTTTTTCACAATTTTTGTTGAACCGTATGCATCAAAAGGTGCCTGTACGGCTCCTAAGGAATAAAATTTTATCCTAATCAACCGACTTTATCGAGAAAGATTATTTTTTTTAGGCCAAGAGGTTGATACCGAAATCTCGAATCAACTTATTAGTCTTATGATATATCTCAGTATAGAAAAGGATACCAAAGATCTTTATTTGTTTATAAACTCTCCTGGTGGATGGGTAATATCTGGAATGGCTATTTATGATACTATGCAATTTGTGCGACCCGATGTACAGACAATATGCATGGGATTGGCCGCTTCAATAGCATCCTTTATCCTAGTCGGAGGAGCAATTACCAAACGTATAGCATTCCCTCACGCTTGGCGCCAATGAGTTTTTTTATTTTGAGAAAAAAATACTATGCCTTCGCCATCGGAAATATGAATTAGTTAAGTAAAAATAGCATGGCACTTCGAATTCGATATTAAATTTTTTAGATTAAAAAAATTAGATTATATATTGAAAGAGTAGTATGAGATAAGGAAGGGATATTTAAAATGATATCTTACCTATTCTGGCACATCTCAGCGTCACAAACTTTGTTTTCACACCGGAAGCTTATTTACAAAATAAAAAAAAAAAGACACTTTGGGATTGCTGAATCATAGACGAATAAAAAAAATGATATATAAAGCAACGGAACCATCATAGTATTTTTTTAACTCCTACAAAAAAAAGATGGTAATTGGATTATTTATGGATCTGCGTATAATACAACCTAGATTTTGTTTTCTTTCACCGAAAGGTCAAAAACGTAAATTCCATTGTGGAGCCGTATGCAATGCACAAAAAAGCCTGTACGGTTATTCAATTTTCTCTGTTTTTTTGGTTATCTCGCCTCATTCTGCGAAATGGAAGAACATTTTCTATTATATCATCAGGGTAATGATCCATCAACCCGCTAGTTCGTTTTATGAGGCACAAACGGGAGAATTTATCTTGGAAGCGGAAGAACTACTAAAACTTCGCGAAACCATCACAAGGGTTTATGTACAAAGAACGGGCAAACCTATATGGGTTGTATCCGAAGACATGGAAAGAGATGTTTTTATGTCAGCAACAGAAGCCCAAGCTCATGGAATTGTTGATCTTGTAGCGGTTCAATAAAAAATCGGAGCGATTTCATGCAAATCTACAATTGCTAATTTTATATCTTTTTAGATTAAAGGTTTAGTTTATTATTTTCTTCAATATATATATTTTTTTTTATATTGAAGAGAATCTTGAAGAGAAGTAATTCATAATTAGCCGGTTAGAACCAATCTAAACCAGCCCATTATTTATATGATTCCGTATGCCAACCATTAAACAACTTATTAGAAATACAAGACAGCCAATCCGAAATGTCACGAAATCCCCAGCGCTTCGGGGATGCCCTCAGCGACGAGGAACATGTACTCGGGTGTATGTGCGACTCGTTTAGATCATAGACTGAGACACAAAAAGGAAATTCTTTTTGAAATATCAAGGATCAGTACCTGTGAATAAAATAGAATGGAGGAACTCGATTCATTATTTTAAAAAGATAGATCGTTCATATCTTCTATTGTGTCTGAAACTTATGGTTTACGTTGGTGCAAATCCAATCAACTCCATTTTTTATAAAACCCCCAATGATAACAAATGGTTATCCATTAAGCGGGGGAAATTCCATTTTTTATTAAAAAGCTTCCACTCTTGAAAGAAAAGAACGGACTAACAGGGTAAACGACCAAATCAATTTTAAAAATGAAATACCGTTACTGTATAAAGTGGATCTCATTGTGAAAGACCTAATTACTGGAATATTCATGGGGTAGAGCCAAAGAATGTGAATTGTACAAGTTACCAATAGTATTTATTTATTAATTAAAAGAAGGAGCTCCGGTGTATAGAGAGGACCTCACCGTTTTAGAAGTAACCATAGAAACGATGGAACCCACTATTTATCCATTTCTATTTACTACTTTTTGTAATTATTATATTTTTTTATATCAAGGCAATTTATCCTTTCAAAGCAAAGGAAAATACCTAGCAAAAAATAGTGGTGGGGAAGGTTAGAGTAGCAAAAGCCATTGGAATTTTTTTTTTATACATTGGAATAATTCGTTTGGTTATTAATGACTAGTAAAGGGGAAAAGAATAACTAAAAAAAGAATTAGTTATTCATCAAAGTTTGATTTATTCAATGACTAGAATTAAACGCGGATATATAGCTCGGAGGCGTAGAACAAAACTTCGTTTATTTGCATCAAGCTTTCGAGGGGCTCATTCACGACTTACACGAACTATGACTCAACAGAGAATAAGAGCTTTAGTTTCGGCTCATCGGGATAGGGGTAAAAGAAAAAGAGATTTTCGTCGTTTATGGATTACTCGAATAAATGCCGTAATTCACGAAATGGAGGTATTCTATAGTTATAACAAATTCATACACAATCTGTACAAGAAGCAATTACTTCTTAATCGGAAAATACTTGCACAAATAGCTCTATTAAATAAGAGTTGTCTTTATACGATTTCGAATGAGATCAAAAAATAAGGGGATTGGAAGAAATCCACTAAAATATTTTAAATAGAGTTCTAAGGAGAATGAGCTCGGGGAAGGTAGAGTAGAAATTAGTATTATTAAAAAAAGTCGTCAAAACAAAACGAGGTTATATAGTCGCTAAAAAAAAAGTTATTCTTTTTCTTTTCGACGATTCTTTTATTTTTTTTTTTATGATAGACACAGACGTAACAATCAAATTTTGATTCTTGATTGGATTTTTCGAACAAAATATTAATCTATTTTTTTTTTCCTTCAGATTGGAATTGTTATTCAATTGAAGAATAAGTCTATTTTTTTCTGGTTCTAAGGCTAGTAGTTCTAGGGGTCGACTCACTTCTTTCAAATTGTTTCTGATTATTAAGAAAAGGTAACAAAGATAAAATACGAGCTTGTTTTATAGCAATAGTAATTAATCGTTGTTGTTTTAAAGTCACTCTATTCACCCGTCTAGATAATATTTTTCCTTGTTCACTAATAAATCGACTAATTAAACTCATGTTTCTATAATCTATTCGATCCCCCGATTGGATCGGGGGCAAACGCCTACGAAAAGATCGCTTGGATTTAGTAAAAGGTCGCTTAGATTTATTCATAATTTTTTATTCCTTATCTCTAAAATCCTATTTTGATCGGATCAAAATAAAAACGATTTCTATTTCTATATAGGATAGAGTTTCTATATAGAATTAAGAATATAGGATTAGATTTCTTTCTATTGATTTTTTTGTTTATATTTATATATATATATGTAATAATATATAGATACTTTCATTATTCCTGTTCTTAAAATAAAAGTTGACATACAAGCACTCAATTTGATCTATTTCTTGATTTCCCCGTGAATTGTATGTTTATAACAATAGGGACAGAATTTTCTCAATTCCAATCGACTAGGAGTGTTATGCCGATTCTTTTGAGTAATATATCTGGAAATTCCCGCTACTTCTTTCTTAATATCATTTCGAACACAACTGGTACATTCCAAAATAATTGTTACTCGAACATCTTTACCCTTGGCCATGAAAAAACCTCCTTTTGATTTATGATTCACCCCAATCTTCTATTTTAATTTTAGGATCCAGAAAGAACAAGAACCAAAAAAATAGAAGCTGTTAATTAAAAAAAATTTCTGAAATATTTCGTTGCAATGAATATTAATTAGTAATTAAATAAAAATAAAATAATAAGCAATACAATGATTTTTTGAAAACTATATTTAAAATCTTTGTACAGTATTTTTTTTAAGTATCTCATAGGATACTCTTTCCCTAGCAACACTTTTTTCGTTCTATTACTAATTTAATTGGATCCTGAACCCTCGTTTTTATGACCTTTCACCCCCCCTTTTCTAATTATTTTTTTAGAATTAATTAGAAAAAGGGGGCGAATTCGTCCCCGATCGTTGACCGTATCTCTAAATTTTTTTCACGCTTTCTGATGTTAATAACTAGAATGAAAAAAAGGGAAATGTTAATGCATCTGGAAATAAACGATTAATCTCTATTAATAAACCTGCTAACGAACCGAACCATAGAGTACTTAGTACCGGTGCTACGGAAAGATATGTTTTTAGATCTCGCATTTGAAATCCTCCTTCTTTCTTCTTTAGTGTATTACATTATATATAGTAATATATATAACTACAGATGTACATGTAGTTAAGAAGTTCTTGTATTTGTATACGTAAGCCCCCCATTTTAAAAATTAGAATTGAAATATTGTCTATTAGAACGATCTTATAGATTCCATTTTCAAATGGAAACGCCTATTTATGTAAAATTGAGAGAATTTTCATAAAAAAAAGTAATTTTTTTTATTATATATATGTTTGTTATCTGATATGAGACAAAAAAAAGAAGGATGTGGAAAACAAGACAGGAATTCTCTACAATGACACTGTAAACCAATTGAAAGGGATGTAGCGCAGCTTGGTAGCGCGTTTGTTTTGGGTACAAAATGTCACGGGTTCAAATCCTGTCATCCCTACCTATTACTGCTCAGAAGAGCAGTAACGAGGGATCTATTTTAGATCTATCTTTTTTTATAAAATAGGACATACATATAATTCTGAAATTTATGATATACTATGATAATGTCCTCTTCCTAGCCTTTTCGTTTTTTAGAAAAAACAAGAAAAGCGCTCTTAGTTCAGTTCGGTAGAACGTGGGTCTCCAAAACCCAATGTCGTAGGTTCAAATCCTACAGAGCGTGATTTCACTCTTGTTTATTATAGATTGTGTCAAAATTCCACTGTTCGCAAATAATGGAGAAGCAATCTGAATTAGACCTCCCGCATATGAAAGCAAGAAGGAGGTCAGTAAAAAAAAAAGAGATGTTAATTAATCAAAAGTCCAACTGATCACCACGTCTGTATTGTAAATACGCCGTTACGAATAATCCAGCCAAAGTAATAGGAATTAGACCTAAGACGATTCCAAATAAAGAAACTTCAATCATTTCAATTTTCTTTTGTTTTCATTTTTGAAAGGGAGAAAAGAGAGGTACTATCTATTCCTAGCTCTTAATCTGTATTGCCGATGAATCTCAATGACCAAAATTGGGTAATTAACACGGTAAGGAACTATCGAACATATGAAATACCAGAGAAATCCTTTTTTTATAAAAAAATCTTCATTCAATTAATTTCAAATAAGTCGTATTTTGCTTAGACCAATAAATAGAACTGAGGTTATAGTTAAAGCTGCTAGTAGAAAACCAAAATAACTAGTTATAGTAGGCATGAAGGGACTCAATAAAATATGTTTTTTTATACATATGTTTCTAAAGTACTTCCCTAAGTTTCAATTTAAAAAATTTTTAAAGAGATAGAGATAGATAAAAATACTAGTTTGAAGAATAAAAAAATTCAATTGAAAATTTGTGAATTATCAATCATTATAGGTGGTATCAACAAAAATAGAGAAAGATAAAAAGAACTAAATTCACCGTCTTTGGCATCTGCACCATCTCAGGATTCAGCATTC